TTGGAAATTGTTTCAAGCAAACGCGCATGCCCCTCTTTTTTTGAACAGAATGCAAAAATCCCCTCTTTTTTCTTTTGATATCTCCGGATTGATTAAACAAATTTTTAAAAATTGGGTAGGAAAAAGGAAAGTATTCAAAATTGTAGAGTATACAGAAGAGCAAACAAAAAGAAAAGAAAAAAACGAGGAGAACAAAAGAAAGGAGAAAGCACGAATAGAGATAGTAGAGACCTGGGATACCATACCATTTATGCAAGTAATAAGAAGTTGCGTGTTAGTAACTCAATCCATTTTTAGAAAATATATTCTATTCCCTTTATTGATAATCGCGAAAAATATTGGACGTATATTCCTATTGCAACTTCCTGAATGGTCTGAGGATTTACAGGACTGGAATAGAGAGATGTATGTTAAATGTACTTATAATGGTGTTCCATTATCAGAAACAGAATTTCCGAAAAATTGGTTGACAGAAGGTATTCAGATAAAAATATTATTTCCTTTCTGTCTAAAACCTTGGCACAAATCGAAACTACGATACTCTCAGAACGCTTTAATGAAAAAGAAAAAACAAAAAGATGATTTTTGTTTTTTAACCGTTTGGGGAATAGAAGCTGAAGTTCCTTTTGGTTCACCCCGAAAACGACCTTCCTTTTTTAAACCAATTTTCAAGGAATTCGAAAAACAAATTGGAAAATTAAAAAAGAAGTATTTTCTAGTTCTAATAGTTTTCAAAGGAAAAACAAAATCACTTCGAAAAGCTTCAAAAGAAACAAAAAAATGGATTATCAAAAATGTTAGTTTTATAAAAAAAAAAATAAAAAAACTTTCAAAAGAAAATCCAATTCTATTAGTTCAATTAAGAGAAGTATATGAATCGAGTGAAAATAAAGGAGAAAAAGATTCCATAATCAGCAATCAAATAATTCACAAATCCGTTAGTCAAATTGCATCTACCAATTGGTCAAATTATTCATTGACAGAAAAAAAGATGAAGGATCTGACTGATAGAACAAGTAAAATTCGAAATCAAATAGAAAGAATTAGAAAAGAGAAGAAAAAAGTCACTACAAGAATAAATAATATTAGTCCTAACAAAACAAGTTATAATGATAAAAGATTAGCAAAATTGAAAATATTAAAAAGAAGAAATGCTCGATTAATCTCTAAATTATCCCCTTTTTTGAACTTCTTCATTGAAAGAATATACACATATATGTTTTTATCTATCATTAATATTCCCAGAATGAATATAGAACTTTTTCTTAAATCAACAAAAAAAATTATTGATAAATTCATTTACAATAATCAAAGAAAGCAAGAAAATCTTAATAAAAAAAATAAAAATCCAATTCTGTTTCTATCAACTATAAAAAAGCCACTTGATAGTATTAGAAAAAAAAATTCACATTATTTTTATGACTTATCCTACATGTCACAAGCATATGTATTTTACAAATTATCAAAAATCCAAGTTAGTAACTCGTCTAAATTAAGATCTATTCTTCAATATCAAGGAATCCATTTTTTTCTTAAACCTGAAATAAAGGATTCTTTTGAAATAGAAGAGATGTTTCATTCGAAATTAGGAATTTCGAGTTATAAAATGAATCAATGGAAAGGATGGTTGAAAAGCTATAATCAATACGATTTATCTCAGATGAGATGGTCTAGATTAATATCAGAAAAGTGGCGAAATAGAGTTCGCTACTGTCCTATGACGAAAAAGGGAAATTTTAGCAAATGGCATTCATATGAAAAAAACGAATTAATTAATTACAAAAAACAACAAAAAGTTGAAGTCTATTCATTAGTGAATAAATCGAATAAAAAAGAGATTTTTCAAAAATACTATAGATATGATCTTTTATCATATAAATTTTTGAATTATGATTATGAAAATAAAACAGAATGCTTTTTTTCTAGATCTCCGTTTCAAGGAAATAAGAACCAAGAGATTTCTTATAACACACATAAAGACACCCTTTTTGATATGCTGAGGAGTATTTCTATCAATAATTTTCTAAGAAAGGTAGATATTCTACCTATGGAAAAAACTGCGGATATAAAATATTTTGATTGGAAAATTATCAATTTTTCTCTTATACAAAGGGTAGATATTGAAACCTGGATCACGATCGATACTAATAGAAATCAAAATACTCAGATTGGTACTAATAATTCTCAAATAATTAATAAAAAAGATCTTTTTTATCTTATTATTCCAGAAATCAATCCACCAAACTCCCACAAAGTTTTTTTTGATTGGATGGGAATGAATGAAAAAATGTTAAAGCATCCCATATCAAATCTTGAACTTTGGTTCTTCCCAGAATTTGTGTTACTCTATAATGCATATAAAACGAAACCTTGGTTTATACCAAGTAAATTACTTCTTTTAAATTTGAATAGAAATAAAAAAAGTAGTGAAAATAAAAAGATCAATGAAAAGCAAAAAATAAGTTTTTTGATACCATCGACTAAAAATCATCGAAATCAAGAACAAAAAGAATCCACAGGCCGAGGATACCTTCGCTCTATTCTTTCACAAGAAAAAGACATTGAAGAAAATTATGAAAGATCAGACATAAAAAAAGGGAAAAAGCAAAAACAATACAAAAGTAACACAGAAGCAGAACTGGATTTATTCCTGAAACGTTATTTGCTTTTTCAATTGAGATGGCACAATACTTTGAATCAAAAAATGATCAATAATATCAAGGTATATTGTCTCTTCCTTAGACTGATAGATCCAAGAAAAATTATTATATCCTCAATTAAAAAGAGAGAAATGAGTTTGGATATAATGTTGATTCAGAAGAGTTTAATTCCTACAGAATTGATGAAAAAGGGAGTATTGATGATAGACCCCATTCATTTGCCTGGAAACGACGATGGACAATTGATTATGTATCAAATCATAGGTATGTCCTTATTTCATAAGAGTAAGCACCGAACTAATCAAAAATACCAAGAACAAAGATATGTTTCTAAGAATAATTTTTATGAAGCTAGTTCACCACATCAAAGAATAACTGAAACTAGGCACAAAGCTCATTTAGATTTGCCTGTTCCTGAAAATATTTTATCGTTTAGATGTCGTAGAAAATTGAGAATTCTAATTTGTTTCAATTCAAAGAATAGGAATGGTGTAGATAGAAATTCAGTATTTTGGAACGAGAAGAAGGTAAAAACCAGCAACCAAGTTTCGGCTGATAATAAACATCTGGATAGAAAGAAAAAGAAATTAATTAAATTAAAGCTTTTTCTTTGGCCTAATTATCGATTAGAAGATTTAGCTTGTATGAATCGTTCTTGGTTTGATACCAACAATGGCAGTCATTTTCTTATATTAAGGATACAGATGTATCCACGAATTTTTAATTCGTGAATAATACACTTTTTCACTATATGCTTACTATATACTTATATGCTTACTATATGCTTATAGGGTATATGAAAGCAACCAAATACACACATCACATGTCTTACATTTCATTCGAATAGCCAATACAAAATATGTCTCAATTAGATCGCAAAAAAAATCAACAGAACCTGCTTCATTTTCGGTCTAAATTCTTCGATGCGAAAATGTACCAATCCTTTTCTATCCTCTATCTAAATCCAATTTTAAATTGGATTGGTTGATTTGACTTCAGAAAATTAGGAGTTCATAAATTCTATTATTGTATATACCACATTAAAATGAATGGCATTATTATTACTGATCAGTAAAATCCATATCTGTAAAAAAAAGGGGGCAAAGGCGTTTTTTTATGGTCAAAAATTCATTCATTTCTATTATTTCTCAAAAAGAAAACGAAGAAAACAGAGGGTCTGTTGAATTTCAAGTATTCAGTTTCACCACTAAAATAAGGAGACTTACTTCACATTTGGAATTGCACAAAAAGGACTCTTCATCTCAGAGAGGTTTGCGAAAAATTTTGGGAAAACGTCAACGGCTGCTGGCTTATTTGTCAAAAAAGAATATAGGGCGTTATAAAGAATTAATTGGTGAGTTGGGTATTCGAGAAACAAAAACTCGTTAATTTGAAGTGTGATACCATTTAAACTTATTCATTTCCATTTTGATTAACTTCTTTTTACTTTCAGAACCGCATGGAAGAATGACTCGGGAAAAAAACTTATGATTGCATCAACTACAAGAAAAGACCTCATGATAGTCAATATGGGCCCTCACCACCCATCAATGCATGGTGTTCTTCGACTGATAGTTACTCTCGATGGTGAAGATGTTATTGACTGTGAACCAATATTGGGTTATTTACATAGAGGGATGGAGAAAATTGCGGAAAATCGAACAATTATACAATATTTGCCTTATGTAACGCGTTGGGATTATTTAGCTACTATGTTCACAGAAGCAATAACTGTAAATGGACCGGAACGGCTAGGCAATATTCAAGTACCACAAAGGGCTAGCTATATCAGAGCTATTATGTTGGAGTTGAGTCGTATTGCTTCCCATTTGTTATGGCTCGGCCCTTTTATGGCAGATATTGGGGCACAGACTCCTTTCTTCTATATTTTTCGAGAACGAGAATTGATATATGACCTATTCGAAGCTTCCACCGGTATGCGCATGATGCATAATTATTTTCGTATCGGAGGAGTAGCTGCTGATCTACCTCATGGCTGGATAGATAAATGTTTGGATTTTTGCGATTATTTTTTAACCGGGGTTGCTGAATATCAAAAACTTATTACACGGAATCCTATTTTTTTAGAACGAGTTGAAGGCGTAGGCATTATTGGCGCAGAAGAAGCACTAAATTGGGGTTTATCTGGACCAATGCTACGAGCTTCCGGAATACAATGGGATCTTCGTAAAATTGATCGTTATGAGTGTTACGATGAATTTGATTGGGAGGTTCAATGGCAAAAAGAAGGGGATTCATTAGCGCGTTATTTAGTACGAATCAGTGAAATGACAGAATCCATAAAAATTATCCAACAGGCCCTGGAAGGAATTCCAGGGG